TATGTCTTTAGCATGACTGACTACTTGATTAAATGTGGAGGAAAGTGGGATAAATGGCCGATACTACTGGAAGGATTCCTCTTTGGATAATAGGTACTGTAACTGGTATTCCTGTGATCGGTTTAATTGGTATTTTCTTTTATGGTTCATATTCCGGATTGGGCTCATCCCTGTAGTAATCGTATTAATCGGGCTTTCAAAATGAAAGTGTAAGAACTCAATGTGATCCACTCGAATTCATCAAAGAGAGAGTGGATCTCATTGAGTTCTTAATAATTCTAATATTTTTTATTCATATAAATGACTAAATGGATAACTTTTTCCGATGTTTCAAAAAACGCCATTTCATTTTTTTTTTTTACAAGTTAATTGAAAAAATGAAATGGCGTTAACCAAATTCCTCAATTTCCTCTCTTTTTTATTTGTTCACTATGTATTATATGCAATAAATTTAATATTATATGTCATAAAGGTTCGAAGTTGGAAAAAATAGAAACTATAGGATTTTTCAAAAAGGGGTTTCAAAAAGATTCTTTTTTGAATTTTTTTTAGAACATTTTTTATTTAGACACAAACAAGAAGGAATAGGACTGGGACTGGGACTCTAGTAAAAGCCAAATAATCTACCGTAGAGTCCCGTTTCCCTATTTTAATTTTATTTTGCTTAATATTATCTGTCTATATTTTTTTTGTTTAGTATCGAATCCAATTTTCTTGGATTTTACAATCGAAAAATATTTCTATAATAGAAAGTTCTATTATAGATAATTGAAATCTTAAAAAAACAGTGACATAATCATAATATTCGAATTTATTGTGGGGTTGATAAAAACAAAGTTAAATAGTCTTCCTGACAATTATATATATTCGAACTTATTTGTATTACGTTACAAGGAACTATGGTATAAAAAAACTAGACCGAAGCAAAAATCTTTTCAGAATTTTTGTAATTCTATTATACGGAATAGAATTACAAAAATTCTCAACAAAAACTTAGTTATTTTTACGAGTTTAATATGTTAATAAATACGTAGGCCTAGAAATTCATTTCGGACAATTGAACCTTTTCAAATTGTTTTTTCTTCAGAACTAAAAAGATTTGTGCTAAAATAATGGATGCCAAGAAGAACAAGAGACCTTGGACGCGTAACGGATCTTGAAGTACTATTTCCGCATCCCCCTGACCAAATCCACCCACATTAGGATTACTTGTTAATGGCTGATCAAGTTTGATAGATTCACCTTCTGAAACAAGAAGTTCTGGTCCTGGAGGTATAATATCAATCACTTCACGTCCATCCAATGCATCCACTATAGTTATTTCGTACCCCCCTTTTTCTTTTCGTATGATTTTTTTTACGATACCTGTTGCTGTAGCATTATACACATTATTATTACTCTTGCTCCCGTCGAGATAAATCTGACCCCTTCCCCTGTTCCCACCTACATATATAGGATATTTTAAGAAATGAACATCTCTCTTAATAGTGGGATCCGGGGAAAGAATAGGAAAGGTGATTTCATTATATTTCTGACCAGGAACAGGGCCTACCACAAGAATATTTTTTTTTGTAGGACGGTAGTTTTGAAAAGACAGATTACCCATTTTTTCTTTAATCTCAGGCGAAATACGATCGGGGGGTGCCAATTCAAAACCTTCTGGTAAAATAAGAACAGCCCCCACATTTAAAGCCCCTTTTTTACCATTAGCAAGAACTTGTTTAACTTGCATATCATAAGGAATTCGAACAACTGCTTCAAATACAGTATCAGGGAGTACGGTTTGTGGAACTTCTATATCCACGGGCTTATTAGCTAAATGGCAATTGGCACAGACAATACGACCGGTCGCTTCTCGCGGATTTTCATAACCCTGCTGCGCAAAAATCGGATATGCATTGGAAATGGGTGCTCGAATTATTATATATATCATGATCGATATGGAAATGGATCGAGTAATCTCTTCCTTTATCCAAGAAAAAGCATTTCTAGTTTGCATGGTCTAATCCTTGATCCTGAAAATTTCTACAATAAGATTGAGTAGGTCACTCACATAGTTCCCTATCCAAGATGAAGAATCCCCTTTTTCTTTTTAAAGGGGAGTTAAAAAAAAAGAAGGGAAAAAGAAAAGTTATCTTTTTTTAGCTAAAATTAGCTCAAAAAACTTGAAATTAAAATTGGATAAGTGGATTGTTTTTTTTTTGAGTTAGTCATTCATTGAATGATAAATCACTACAAGTGATGGAGATACGCGATTTAAATAACGGAAAATAAAATATTTTAAAATAGTATCTAAAATAACGGGAAAAGTGGAAACAAGACCTGATATAATTTGATCATTTTGAGCAAATCCAAAATCTTTATAGACGAAACCAATCATTAGTTCCCAACCATGGGTTGAATGGAATCCTATACATAAATCAGTTAATAGAAGAATAGAAAAAGCTTTTATTGTGTCACTTAAATTATAGATAAATTCTCGAACCCAAGAGTTAATAAGAACAAGTTCTTGATTACCAAGAATAGAATAACCGCTTAGAATAAAGAAACAGATTATATTGGTAGAGAAGTGCAAAATCGTATTCATATGATCTTCGTTATACGTTTTGATTAACTGGATTGTTTCTTTATAGATTTCAGTACGAAGATTTTGTAGATGTGTTTCCGGACATTCCTTTAACATTTCATCTAACAAAAACAGTTCCTCAAATTCAATAAATTTTTTTAGAATATTCTTTTCTTGACTATCATTCAAGAAAATTTCGGATTGCCTAATATTCCACCAATTAATAAACCAAGATTTCAGACTTTTCTTAAATGTGAAAGAAATACACCAGGGCAAAAAGACTATAGATGTAAGATATAGAAGGGGAATAAATGTTTTCTTTTTTTTCATTTTTCCTCTTTAATGAACTCAATTTCATCTCATTCCTCAACTCTATATGATAATAATCTTTCTATCAAGAATAAGTCTATTACAAGTCATAGAGCTTATATATAAAAATCTATATTATATTCTCTCATTTTTTTAGTTGCAATTCGAGAGTTAGTCCTTGCATTGTTTAATTTAGAAAGAATATGTAAATCGAATAAGAAATCGAAAGAATTCACTGTCAATTCAAATGAAGAAAAAAATATTTCTTTTTATGAATACACGAAAGAGCACTTCCGGTTATGAATATAATAGTCGAATTTGGAAACCAAATAATGCTTTATCTATAAAAATTGAAATATTTTGAAAAAAAAAAAAGTTTCTTTTTTTTTTTTCAAAATATTTCAATCGGTAAATAAATAGGACAATTCTGAAACTTTTTGTACAATTTCTAGTGAATTCCAATTCTTGTCAGTACAAAAGAGGTACACCCAACAATCTAGATACTTCGCTAGCTTTATGTGCAATTTGTGGTGGAATCAAATCATCTTCAATGCGAGTCAAGGGAATAAATCCCTGTTCTATGGTTTCCATATAAATGATATCATAAGTAAGGGTACGATTTAAAATACCCCCTTTTTGAACTGTTGGTAATATTCTGATGGATTGGATCTCTTCCAGAGGTATTTCGAGAATAATACGACGATTTTTTCCGGGAAATCCCCAACGAAAAAAACATACTTTTTTCTCTTTTTTATCGAAGATATCATAACCACCACCTACATCCCACAAAATAATGCACCACAAATAAAGACTAATAAACAAACCTGCGATTCCATAGAAACACATCGTGGCCCCTTGTGGAATAAATGGAAAATAAAGAAAGTCCAGAATAAGTGGAAAATCACTAATTTCCTCGGACAAAAAGAAAAAATCCATACCAAGATAACTGAAAACAGCGACCGATAACAATCCTAATGAGCCTAATAAAATGATAAAGGCCCAAAAGTAATTGCTTAGTTTTCGAGACCCCGTTATAAGATATACCAGTATATGTTCTAATCGCAAAATGATAATCAATTTCTTTTATCCTATTTATAATTATAATATAATCAATTTCTTTTATTCTATTTAAATTTAAATAAAAAATATTAAATTAACTTTGCACTATTTTAATGTAAACTTTTGAGATGAATTCATCGAATTGTTTCCAGATCGAAAAAAATATATGAGATTTGTCCCTACTGACCGTATCTAAAAAATCTTGTTTTTTTGAATATGGAGAAATAAAGAAGCCATTGCAATTGCCGGAAATACTAGACCCACTAAAGGAACCAAAATGGAAGGAAAGTTTATCATAAAATGGGTACCTCTATTTACAATTTGTACCTTATATATACATATATTATTATTATTATTATTTTATATATTATTATTATTTTATATTTTTTATTTATTTTGTATTTGGATAGTATATAATCACTAGAATTCCTATATACTTATACTAAGTATATAGGAATTCTAGTGATTATAGCTAAGTCAATTTATATAATTAAATATATATGTAGACTCTATATGTAGAACAAAATATATTAATTGATTTAACCATCTATATTCGAAAAGAAACAAACATATACATATATATGATAATAAACCCTTTGACTTTTCTTATTCTTAGTATTTTTTCATTTTTGATTTTTAGTCAAAGGAAAGAAATTATGGAATTGAAATAACTCACTCAGAACTTCCTTTAAAAAATTACGCGGTACGATTGAATCAAATAAGCCTTTTTGAAATAAATATTCAGCCGCTTGCGAACCTTCGGGTACTGCCTTATTCAATGTTTGTTCAATTACTCTTTTACCCGCAAATGCAATATAAGCATTTGGTTCAGCAATAATGATATCCCCCAACATGCCAAAACTAGCTGTTACCCCACCTGTAGTAGGAGATGTAAGGATTGATACATAAAATAACTTTTTATTTGTTTGATAATCGTATAAAGCAGAAGAGATTTTAGCCATTTGCATCAAGCTCAAACTTCCTTCTTGCATACGTGCTCCTCCAGACGCACATACCAGAATAAGAGGTAAAAGTTGATTGGTAGCATATTCTACCAAACGGGTGATTTTCTCACCTACTGTGGATCCCATACTACCCCCCATAAACTGAAAATCCATAATTCCAATTGCTACAGGAATACCATTTAGTTGACCCGTACCTGTTTGAACAGCCTCAGTTAATCCTGTTTTTCTTTGATAAGAATCAATACGATCTTTATAAGGTTCTTCTTCTGAATGAAATTCAATGGGATCCAGAGAAATCATGTCTTCATCCATAGGATTCCAAGTACCTGGATCAATCAAAAGTTCGATTCTATCGGAACTGCTCATTTTCAAATGATGTCCACAGTGTTCACAAATATTCATTTTTGATTTAAAAAATTTTTTATAATTTAACCCATAACAATTTTCACATTCAAGCCATAAATGCTTATATTTTTCAATTTCATCGGAATTATTAGAACTTTCTCCAAAAGTAGAATTATGATCATTTGTATCATTCGGGCTAGTTATTATACTAGAGCTCAAATTCTTGCTTTCACTAGAATTTCTGCCCTTATCAAAAATGTAACTATAAAAAGAACTCTCATTGTATTTGTCACTATCACCTAAAATGAAACTCTCAATACAGATTTGATAATAAAGATAACTATCAATGCAACTATTAATGTTATTATTCAAATTATATTTAGTATCATCCATGTAATGATTGTTATCACTCTTAGAAACATTATTCATATAGCTAGAAAAAAAACTTTCCTGTTCACTTAAGAAAGGCTGATCATTATCAATCTCCAAAGTTTGATTTTCAATATCTAAATATATGGAATAACTATTCCTATTATTATCTCTAACTAAAAAAGTTTTATCAGATATTAAATTCTGGATGTTTCTGACACCTACGAAATAATCAAAATAACTGTAACTAGAATTATGATTCCAACTATGAATTTTTTTATTCATATCGGTTAAAATTTTTTGGTCTTCTTCACTTACACCGGTACTTTCAATAGGACCGAGACTATCCATTGATTTATTTAATTCACACCTGTATTCTAACTTCCTATTAAACAACATAGAATTGAACCACCATTTTTCCATAGAGTTTTTTCCTCTATTTACATAAAAATAGAATAGATGAATAGTCATTGGATGAAAAATAAAAGAAATATTCTATTTTTAATATTATATTCTATCTTATGTATTTCTTATCAAAAATAAAAAAAGTCTATAAATCCGATAACTAGGATTAGTAACTGATAATAATAATAAAGAGCGAGTAGATATTAAGAATAAATGATAATCAAATTCAATAATAAAAAAAATAATGAAAAAATATCACTTCAGGGATAATGTATTTATAAGTCGAATTACTTCATTTAGTTATTATTCATTTGCTTTTTCCTATATTCTATCTTTTATCTTTATACATTTTTTCATTTTGTTTTGAAAATAGATGAAAATTTCATTTATTTTTTTGGCTATAAAAAATAACATTCTATATAAACAAAAAGAAATAAAAAATGAGGTATGAAGATAACAAGAGAGTAGGGGGGGATAAAATAAAAAAGAGTTTTATAAATCTATTTTTATAAATCTATATAGAAGTCATCTGCACCCCCCTTTTTTATTTTATTAATTGAATTTCATTTGTTGATCCGAGTTAAGTTCCATAAAAACACCTGCCTTTTTTGAAATATCCTGAACAGTTCCTGTAGGTTGAGCACCTTGTTCAAGGAAATGTAGAATAACAGGAATATTTAAATAGGTTTGATTCTTTATTGGATCATAAAAACCTACTTTCCTAAGATCTCTTCCCTCTCTTCGGGATCGAACATCGATTGCAACGATTCGATAAACGGCTCATTGGGATAGATATAGATGAATAATGGACCCCCCCTAGAAACGTATAAGAAGTTTTATCCTCGTACGGCTCGGGAAAATTTCAAATTATATGTATGTATAAAAATGAAATGTCAAATGAATCCATAAAATTATAAAATCAATGAAACTATGACTTAAGTGTTTTTTTCATATTTTCTTTCTGAAAAAAAACTCCTCATATTTGTAACCCCATAACTCAAATTGGATAATTCTTAAATAACTAAAAGAAAATAAACCCCTTAGCTATTTCATTTATTGAGTGGTCTCTACCCCCTTTTGTTGACCGTCTTTATAATCTATTTTTTTTGAATTTTTTTCGAATTCTAATTTCTAATAGAATTAATGAGACAATTTGAAAATGGTATTTACTTGTTCCATGATCTTTTCGATTTTCTTTGAATCATTGGGTTTAGACATTACTTCGGAAATCTTAAATCTTTTCAAAAAAATGGCAGCAACATACCATTTTTTTCTTTCTCTGAAAGAATGATACAAACAAATAGAGGGTTAATTCCCGCGGATACACTTTTTATCGAAATAGTTTGACTAATTCCAACAATTTTTTTTAACCTTGCTCAAATTGGATCCTTTCGATTTTTCTATCAAAAAAATACTTACGAAGTTGTTCTAACTTATTAATTTTCACTAACCTTAGATACTTGCCCCTGAGAAATGAATAAACTCGAGCTCCATCATGTACTATTTACATCATCAACCCCCTTTCCTGTCCCCAAAATAAGAAGTTCTAGTGGAACAGAACAAATGATGTCGAGCCAAGAGCATATTGATTTCTATATACTAGGAAAATGGCGGATGTAAGAATCCACAGCTAATCTAATCATGTCTTTCAAGTCGCACGTTGCTTTTTACCACATCGTTTTAAACGAAGTTTTACCATAACATTCCTTTAGCTTGGATCCAGTATGTAATTGATTCCATTATGGAATCGTGAATAGTCATTGATTCAATCGATATATAATAATTTTTCCTTTTTACGTCTGGGTTTTTATTCTATATGATAATAATGAAAATGAAAGTAAAGACGTAAAAAAATGGAAATTAACTAAATATTGTATTCAAAATTTGTAAAGTAGAAAAAATGGGATTTTTTTCAAAAAAATATTAGAAAATAAATATGAAAAAATTATTATTATATATATAATTCGTTAATCTACAATGATTCCATTAAAAAATCGACTTGTTTTTAAATCTACATCTTCGAAAGTAAGTCAATTTAGATTAGAAACGATTTTGATATAAAATTTGTATTCAAATATGATACACATTAATATACATCAGGAATGCATATACTCTGGGACGGAAGGATTCGAACCTCCGAATAGCGGGACCAAAACCCGTTGCCTTACCACTTGGCCACGCCCCATTTTCGATTTGACACTAATAAACACTATTATTGATATTGATTGTTCGTCAATTCCACCAGTTCCTAAATTTCTATAGAAAAAATTGTTGCTAGGATTTTTATATGCGTATGTATATATATACATAGCATAAAACTAAATTTATTGATCATTACATAGAATTCAATTAAGATATTGTATAGAAGTATGATTTCTTCTATTTCAGAATAAAAGATTTTGTGAACTAGATAAGTTCAAATCAAAGAAGGATTTTGACAGGTTTTATCTTATTTGATTCATTTTTTTTTTTAGTTTTATTCATATAATATTAATTTATTTGATTTATTATTGTATTTTTTTTTTTTTTAATATATATAATAAAAAAATACAATAATAAATCAAATTCTAATTCAAAAAAGCAAAAATAATTTATATTTTCTTAAAGAACAAAATGTTTATTATGCTTAATATCTTTAGTTTTGTCTGTATTTGTATTCACTCCGTCCTTTATTCAAGTAGTTTTTTCTCGGCAAAATTGCCCGAAGCCTACGCTTTCTTGAATCCAATTGTAGATATTATGCCAATAATACCTTTACTCTTTTTTCTCTTAGCTTTTGTTTGGCAAGCTGCTGTAAGTTTTCGATGAGATCTTTAATTTGAGTAATGTCTTAAAAAAATTCAGAATTTTTTAGAAAACGAAAATGCGAACATTTTAATAATTTAAAAGATCAGATAAGTTTTACAGTGTGAATTCTCGATTCCAATATTGAAATTTTTGGGTATATACGAAAAAAATACGGATCATATCCTCATCTATGTTTTTCAATTGAAAAATCCGAATTCTATTATTAGATTTGAGCCCATCACCAACATAATACCTATATTGCAGATATGAAAGAGGATTTTTTGTAATAGTAATTATTGTAATAGTAATAAAAAGCTCGATTCTTATTACAAACCAAGTCCATTTCCAAAACTCATATATACCTAAAAATCAATTCATTTTTTAGAAACTTAGTATTAAAAGGAAGAAAATCTTTAATATAAGAGAATCTATTCTCTTTCTTTGTCGTTTTTTTAATTATCTTGGAGATTTTATAATGCTTACTCTAAAACTATTTGTTTACACGGTAGTGATATTCTTCGTTTCTCTTTTCATATTCGGATTCCTATCTAACGATCCAGGACGTAATCCGGGACGTGAAGAATAAAAAAAATGTATTTTGTGTTTTTTTTTGCTTGTATTTGATTTTCTAATATTTTTAGGATTTTATCTATTTTATATCTTTAACTATATAAATATAAATAAAAAATCAAACAACCAAAGAGTTCAAAAGAAAAAAATACCAAATCAGCAACGGAAACGGAAAGAGAGGGATTCGAACCCTCGGTACAAAAATTTGTACAACGGATTAGCAATCCGACGCTTTAGTCCACTCAGCCATCTCTCCCCAATTGAAAAAAATAGAATGACTTTGTTTATGTTATATCACATAAACAAGAAGAAGCTTGAAAAAAAAAAAGAGAGAAGTCTCTTTTTTTCTATTTAATTTCTATTCATTCATTATTATATATATATTTATATTTATATTATTTTTATTTTTTAATTTCTTTTTTTTTTTCTTTTTTTACAGCTAATTTTTTTACAGCTAAAGAGCCCGGCAAGTATCTAGTCGGGCTCTTTTTATTCCCATGAATATGGAATAAAAATGATTTATTTGACAAAAAAAGTACTTGTAATTGAAACACGATAAAACATAAAAATACGGATTTATTCCTATGATATAAAATGATATAAAACAAAAAAATAATATAAGATC